AAGTATTTATGTTCGTTTTCATTATAGGATAACAAGATGATTAGAAATCCTTTACTTTTTTTCAACCCAATCGCTCTTTTGATTGTGGAAATTTTTTTATCAATATACTGTTTCTTATACACATACTTCTCCATTATGGAATGGAGAGTGGTAATATTTAGGATTCATTAAAACATAAAGAATACATTCCTGGGAGAAAGCCTTCCCGTATTGGGCACTAATATTTTTTTAACGTCTAATTAGATCGGGTAATCATTCAAATTAAGAACGGAAGCTCGTTGCTTTTTCTTTCCCTATAATCAAAATGAAATGAATTGAAGCCATGGGGCCCTATCCATTTATTAATTTGACCCAACTTGAAATTGACTTCGATTTGCTACCTTTGAATAAATGAAATATTTAAATGAAGGCTTTCTATCGAGCCAGAAAGAATAAAATATTCTCAGAACTCTTAATTGATAATTGATACGACATGCTATTTTTTCCATTCATTATATTCCATGCGATCTCACATGCCTTTCTAGTTGATCTATCAATGTTGCTACTCGAACCATTGAATTATCCTCAGAGTTATATAACTGACTTATCACATAGACTATAAGAGCCTCAAGAGTATATTGGCCAAACTTAGATATCATCATTTTATCACTTTCTAAAGTCAACCTCTGTAGAATGAAATCTTTAGCATTCTCTTTATCTGGTTTAATCATATTTCCCATAATCTCTTTACATGTCACATGAATTGATTCCTCATCGAAACAGATCGTCAGGTTCTCAATCTTCACTTGTAAATTTCTCAATTCTTCCATTGAGTAAGGCTGCTTATTACTAGCTTTAAATTCCTTCAATAGTTCAATGACATCTTCCTTATACTTCGTTACATTTGATTTTTTGTCTACTGATTGTACAAATTGAGCTTGATAGAATGTATTCCAGAAATCTATCAGAATTCTTTTCTCTTTAGCGTTTTTACCACCTGTAACTGAACTATTTAGGAATGGGAAGTAATCAGGAGTATCCTCTGAATCCTGAGAGACCAGAGCAGTTTGAGCTGTTTGAGGACCCTGAACAGTCTTCTCTTGAGCAGTACCCTGAGAATTGTTAGAACCAGACTGCTGAGAGGCTATAGCTATGGCAGAGAGACTCTTACCCTTCTGGTTGTTGTTAGAACCCTTACTCTTCTGAGAATCCTGAGAATTTGAATTTTCACTACTAAATGGTCTAATCATGCTAATTCCCATGCCAATGATAAACACACTACTCATTTTATGCTCAATTCTTAGAAAGATGGCCATAGAATTGATGGGTGAACGCGTTGTTAAATTCTGTGGGAGTTGTTTTTCCAGACTGACTCTTTTTACCAGTACTGGTGTCTTTAACAGGTGTGAGACTGGGATATTGCGCGAGACTAGGATACTGTCAGATACTATGATACTGTCAGATACAATCAGATACAATATGCAATACCCATTGTTCAAAGACAATACCCAAACGAGAGGTCTCTCAAGCTCACCGAGAGGAGAAACATCATCTGGGACAGGCTATGGGATTTTTCGCATGGCTAGAAGGCTCTAGAAAGCTCTATATTCAGTTGCCTGCTCTAGTGTACTTAGTGTACTTGCCCGCGTGCCGTACCCTGTCTTCGAACCACACCCTCTATCTTTTATAAATCTTTTATAAGAAATACTTCTAGAGACTGACTATGTTTATATTCTAAAGGGGGCTCCTTTGGTATATGTTCTTCCGACCAATCTTAAGCAAGAATGCATATCAATTCTCAATTAGAATCACATGAACTCTCATTGGGGATAGAACATATGTACCAGATAGAATCTTTTCCTGTAGTAACTCATACTGCTGATCTGTTATGTTAAAGTCAAGCTTATCAGAAGCCACATCAAAGAGATTCCCTATCACAGTTGACAGCTCCACCTGCGACTGCTGATTCACTCTACTAAAATAAGATCTATTCGACCCATATACATGATAACAACCTACTAAGTGATTGGTCTGCTGATGTAGTACTGTACTCATTACCATTCTTTGTTTTGCCATTCTTTCTTTCATTCTACTGTTGTTAGTACGCTATCTTCTACTCCACCATGGAAAGGTACTATTCCCATAGCTAGGAAGAGCCCTATGATTAATCCTAATCCCACAGCTATCTTAGTTCTAGATGATCTCCCACTTTGAACATCCATCATATCGGTGAAGGGATAGTCATTTTCGATTGTCTTTAAAATCTCATCAGTGATATAGGTACGTTCAATAAAGACTGCTTTATGGAATCCTAGTTGCTGAGCATTTTGAATGTTTTCAGGTACCATGAATTGATTGTAATTACCAATTCTTTGTAAGAAGTCAATTGGTGCTACTTCAGCAAGGCCAGGCTCAAACATGTACCAGATAGTACAACTCACACCCATGCTAACAAGAATGATGTATCTACCGTAAACACCCTTGAAAAAGGTCAGTATCTCAACTAATTGCCCGTTTTGATAATCAGGATGATGAACCAGACCACGCAATCCCCGTCCAAGCCTACTATAAGTAAAGACATCAGGGCCAAAATATGGAAAGCTATTTGATGTGAATCCAATTGAGTTAGCTAGATCGGACATCCTTTCTTTGATACGATTTGTCAGAATCAAACGATGACCAGAGAATGAACCTGGTAAGACACGGTAGTAAAATGACATTCTATTATCTAGCACTGCGGTTGATGCAGATGACAATCCTAACCAGGTACTACAATTAGAAAATGCATTATGAAAGAATGATGGATTAGGTATTGGATTAGGTAATCCTGTACTTGATAATGACGGCAGGACTACTGGAGCTGACAAACCTGTACCACCAGATAGGATATCACGTCTTAATTGAGAGAATAGGGGTTGGTATTGCAGTAGTTGATGGTATAGATGCTCTAGCTTCTCTTGATCTGTTGTCTCCTCTTCAAAAACAGGTTGTTGTTGCTTTGATGAAAGGTATTTGGCTGGCTACCTAGAGATCCTTCACTGCACACTTTAGATATCTGTTTCCATCCAATCAAAGACGGCGAAGCGCCTCTAATCTAAAGGCCAAAGAGTGCTCTTTGCGCTACTACGCATCCTTACTCATAGTATAGTGCAAGTTAGGTTTGGGTATAGCAGGACTTGAACCTGCGACCATTAGGTTAAAAGCCCAATGCTCTACCAACTGAGCTATACACCCCAAAAAAGATGTAGTAGTAAATAAGGATTGGTGCGGAAAATAAAAGAGGGCGGCCCCTCTTCATCATATTAATATTAAAGGGTTGTATGAGGCTCGTACTGCAGAGCAAGAGTAAGGTAGCACTCCTGCAAGAAAACGGCCTAGCTAACGCGCCCCTTATTGAAAAGTCAAGGATATTGATATCGAATGATCGAGAAAGAAGCGCTCAAGCATTCGAAGAAAGCCGGCCTTACTCAATCAACACTTTCTTAGCTTAGTAAGGTTGCTTGTTTCCACTCATTGAAGATTCTATCTACAAAAAAAGGTCAACGGGGGGTACTAAAATGGCTCTCCCTGACACCATCTACGAGAAGGTGAGGTCGTCTTTATTTCCAGCCGCCATACGGTTCGCCTTAAAGCAGTTATCTATGTAATTACGGTCTTTGTTGGCCGGGGCGAGCACTCTCTTTTCTTTGTCAAATTCCGTCTTACCAAACAAGACTGACTTCTTACCAACCCGCGAAGGGTTGTGAGGCTGGACCAGGTACGAAGAATGAACCTATATCTGTGCACGGAAGGGCCGGCGGCCGCTCAACTGTTCGAGCGCAATGCAGTGGTATTGGTTCCGATTCGACAAAGGTAGAATGCCTGGTCGAAGGTCCAGTACAGTAGGTAGCAGGCGTGTTCGTTTTGGCTCCCGACGAGAAAGAGGCGATGCACCATCCTTGCTGTACGTTGACCTTGACTTGACAGATTCATCCAATTGAACCCAAACTCAAAGGAGGACCACAAGCTCGGGGCTCGACGAAAGAGAAAGTCTCGGCATTAAGAAAATGGGGTTAGCTGTGAAAGAAAGAGCCCGGCATCCTGAATATTCATAGCTGAGTTTACTAAAAGAGGGACCAGCTCATCGTAGTGATTAGAGGACACCTCTGATCGTTCACCTCTAATGTGACACGTTCCCTCCCAGTTTGATCAACGGGATCAGTCGGCTAGAGAGCGGGGCTATTCTTCTTCCGAGGAGACAAAGTAGTCTCTTGTACTGACCGTTCGGAAGTCTTCGCCAACATGTTACGAAGCTCCAGTCTGGCGGTCAACTTGATGCGGGAGAGGCATGAGTTCGATCTTGTGGTGTATTCCTTTGTAGTGAGTAGGGCCTCTTTCTCGTTGATCAGTTCGCCTCCGCTCTATTGAAAGCCTACGGCGGTTTTGTCAATGAACCCGTGGATAAGTAGGCCTTTCTTGCAGACCGATCTTCTGCCGAGTTCCTTCCTTCGTAGTAAAGATGCTTTGGCGATGTTACCTACCAAATAAAAGGCCTGTTAGGTGCTCGAAATCGCTCAGGTCAGCGAGGACTCACTCACCTACTCCTTATCTAATACTTTCTTCTTCTATCTACTGAATTAAAAAGGCGACCCGCCGGGCTATAAGATACAGTGTACTACTTGACTGGTAAGAAAGAGCTTCCGTAAGAACTGGAAGACTCTTGTATGTACGGTAACCCTATCTTCCGCTACTACTGTTGCACATAAAGGCCGACAGAAGCAACCTTTCTTAGCGCGCTTTTCAAGCGCTTAGCTTCTGCTAGAAAAAGCAAGGCCATAAAGTAAGTGAAGTTGCAAGCCTAAGCCAAGAAGGTACGAACGAAGTGACGGGCCCTTTTAGAGATAGGGGGCGGCTTTCTTGTGGTAGTCATTGCGAACATCTCTCCTCTTCTCTTAGCGTGCACAGTTTGCTTACGCCTTAGGCACATCTATCTTTCTTAGTTTCACGCTGGCCTAATAATTGAATATGAATAAAAGTCAGTC